TCTTGAGAAATGACCGGGTCTGGCCCATTGCTCGAAAGACGTTTTTATGGGATCCCTATCTACCAAAATTTTGACTTCTGGTTCCGGCGAACGAATAATCATTGAGTCCTCCTCTTTCCGGACAACACATATAAAGAGACCTGCCAACAGCCAAGAAATTGGCGAACCTACGAGAGATTCGAATGAATTTATCTCCTATATATATATATATATATATATATTTTTCTTTAGTTATTCACTAGAGCAATTATGATCTGGAAGTCGCTCCGGGGCAAGTGTTCGGATCTATTATGACATAGCCGCGAGGCGCTCAACGGACCTTCTTAGGTTTTGAATTGACGCAAAAACAATTGTTGTGCAATCGAGTGTATTCATATCTCAATTTTAAGTTAAGTTCCTAAATCGAATGACTTAAAATTTCATGTCTTACATATTATATTAATCTCTTCCCAATCGCGCGAGTAGTTATTACTAAGAGACATACCGGTATCTATATTGAGTCATTCGAGGATCTCTTTTATTAGTTTTCGTTTTATTTTAATAGCAGAAAAAAATTCTCTACTGTTGTCTCTACGAAATACCGGAAGAACGAGCTTAGAAGGGGATATAATGAAATTATTTGATTGATTCTTCCCAGAGGAGTGCTCCATGTTATTTAATGGAATAAGGTCAACAAACAAATTATAACAAATAGAAAAAAAATTCTAAATCATAATAATATAATATTCTATAGTGTCTATAGTATTTAGTGCTCTTATTCGAAACGCCGCGTGATCTTCAACCAATTATGCGCTTCAATATAATTACCAGGAGTAAGTGCTATAGCTTGTTTCCAATACTCAGCGGCTTGATCGAACCAAGCCTCCGCAATTTCAGAATCTCCCTGTTGAATAGCCTGTTCTCCCCGGTCGGAATAGGCGGGTAAATTCCTTCCCTTAGAACCGTACTTGAGAGTTTCCTACCTCATACGGCTCAGCAGTCCCTTTTTTCTTTGGCGCCCTGTTTTAGTTTTTATATACCATACCGCGGATATCTTATATCTAATTGAATGAGATTTCTCATAGATCTATCCCGGTTTCGTTTCGGGTTAACAAAAGTAGGTTAATTACATGAGTTTCAAACTTGAATTTTGATTAATATTAATAATCAAGTTTCGTTTTATCTTTTCTCCCACCTTCAGAAGAGTAAAGCATAGGGATTTCCCCTATCGTTAGAATTTTCTGCAAAGGTAACTATCTCGGTTTCATATCGAAATTTATATAGAATCTTTGAAAAAGCCTTTCGAAAGAAAAGACTTACTATCTTTGGGATCTGATGCTACACCGCTGCTCAATACCTTAGTGGATCGACTCTATTACATAAGTGGATTCCTAACCTTATTTCATATTAACATAAGTAAGCAGTTTTTATTGTATCGGCCCAAAACCTCGTTAATTGATCTTTACGGTGCTTCCTCTATCAATTAGATCCTTTATCCATAGAATAAAGTATCTAGGCATATCTTTTTCTTCATATTTTGACTTCTATGAAGTTTTTTTCTATTGCTACAGCTGATAAAAATCGTTGTTTTGGACGATTTATATGTAGAAAGCCTATTTGTTTCTAGTATTTAATAGTGGATTTTATCTTTCTTTTCTTTCTATAGTAGAGAGAGTCGCACGTAATGACAGATCACGGCCATATTATTAAAAGCTTGCGGTAAGAACGGATTTCGTTCGAGTGCCCGAAAATAATATTCCAAAGCTTTTGTATGTTCTCCGTTACTTGTGTGGATAAGGCCTATGTTATAGAGTATATAACTTCGATCATAAGGATCGATTTCTAGCCGCATAGCTTCATAATAATTCTGTAAAGCTTCCGCATAATTTCCTTCGGATTGAGCCGACATCCGTTACGGTCGTCATTCGATTTAAAAAATCTCCGTTCCAGAACCATACGTGAGATTTTCATCTCATATGGCTCCTCCCTTGATTGTGCATAATGAGAATAATACATAGAATAAAAAAAAAGATTGAAAGATTCTCATTCTGAACCGAGCGGGGCTAGTGTTTTTGCAAGAAATCTCTAGCCAACCTTCCTGCAAAAGATCTTTTCTTACCAGCAAACGGTTGGTACTAGATAGAAAAGAAAAAGAAGCGGTAACTCCAACAATTTCTTTGTCCCTAACGCCCTTTAATTTCCAGGAATTAGTCACTTCAACAGTCTTCGATGGTTATACGGGTATCCAAAGTACGAACGAGATGGATTTTTGCTGTCCCAACCATTCTTGTTCGTCCCAATCTAGATAAGGAAAGGGGGGAAATTTATAACAAAGTTTTCGTGTTGTTGATTCCGAAGTGTAGTGCTTCTTCCCCTATGCCCCCATTGGTATTAGTGGAGTCGGATTGACCTGTAATACAGAACCTATAGGTGTAACCTTTCGCTCAATACTAGAATCGACTCGACAATTGAAGCATCCGAGGCTGCATTAATCGGGGATACACGACAGAAGGGATTGTTC